AAGTGCATTACATAGTCCGTTTTAGGGATTGGCGACTACCCATTCAGTGACTTTGGCACTGGACGTTCCCAAAATGGGTACTATCGGGTCGGGTGAATTCAATAATAGACGCCTGGTGGCATTCCAGCTTTCCTTCTCCTTTCAGGACCTATCCGAAAGAGAATCCAGTACTTCTCGGTCGGGAATATCTGAATAGGGCGAACCGCCTCGTGGATATCTTTGCTTCGAAACAAAAACAATTAGAATTAGGCTCGGTCAACTGGAATGTCTATTATCCATATAGGGGATCTTCCAATCGGGAAGATCCATCGACCTGAGACGAAGAGAAAGGTCTATCTATTTTATTTAGTTATTCAGTTAAACCAATGATTCGTTATTGGAGCAGATAGCAAAAACCATTTCATCCGACATGCGTATTTTTGATTTTCCAATGGATTTACATCTTTCATTAATGGAAATTTTTTGATGTAGTGAGTAATAGCTCTGGTTGTTCGCTGTTCAAGAATTCTTGTTTAGGCAGTTCATACCATCCATACATAGTGTTTTGATCTAAGATTTCAATTCTTCCATGTTTCAGCAGTAGCATATTCTTCCATGGAGCTAAGGTCCATGGAAGAAAGAGGTGTTTCCGCGACTCTACCGCCCAGTCAATTCCGTTCCACTTAATCCCTATTTCATGACCACATATCTTTCCGGCTAAGTAATGGGAAACCCTTCTCCTGTTACATGAATCCAATTTTCATTTCATCCGGGAAAAGCCATCTTTTTCTCAACAATGTCTTTGCCATTTGATCCAATAGCCTTCCGTTAGATAGGAACAGATTTGATAAATACTGATAACTCTCAGATGGAGTATTAGAACGGGAAAATCCAAATGAACTATTGGCTCTAAGCCATCTCTGGCGATGAATCAAGAATTCGAAGTGCTTTTCTTTCCTATTCTTGATAAACCAGCTTTGAGATAGAGATGTAATAGGATCTTGGGAAATAAAAACAATAAGCCCCTTTAACATCTCTTCATCTTCATCTGCAAAGAATTCTCGATGTAAAAACACAGAGACAGAGGGCTCATCTTGGAATAGGAAAAAGAGTGGATCCGGGGGGTCCCAAATGAATCGGCTTATTCGAAAAAAGCCTTGTTCTTTGGAAGATCTAGCTCGTGCCTGGTACTGCATGGTTCCACTCTGCAAGAACTCCGAATCCTTCTCTTGAAGCTCATCCTTCTCTTGAAGCTCATCCTTCTCTTGAAGCTCATCCTCCTCATCATCAATGAGCCCCCGCCCGGCCCAATAGGGAAATCCCAAATCATCGGGCCTTTCGATACAATCAAATAGAAAGCCCCAAGGGCGCCATATTCTAGGAGCCCAATCTATGTGATCGAAGAAATCCTCCTCTATTTCCCCTTCTTCAACCTCCGATTCGTATTTTTGATAGAGAAATCTCTGATCAACGATAGAACGAGATCCATTTTGTATCATATATAAGGGATTCCTTGGTTCGGGCCGAAGAAGGAATGTCACTCGATCATTATCAAACTGACTGTAATCTCTTTCTGTCCGCGAGTATACCATCAGAGCGCCTTCTATTTCTACTAGGCCATGAACTAGATCAGAATCATTCTCAACGAACCGATAAGAAGCGATCCTATTTTTTTCATCGGGTCCGGGTAGAGACCAAAGGTCTTGAGCGACCGATCCGGCAGAACAACTCAAAAGATAAAGAAGTATCGTTAATTTCTTCATGCTCGTTCCAAGTTCGAAGTACCATTTGTACAAATAAGGATCCCCTTCGTCACACAATTGCTTCTTTATATAGATAGATATAGGATCTATGAGGCAATTACCTAGAAGTACTTTTTGTGCAACAGCCCTTCCTATCTGATAGAAAAGGATCCCGTGATCCTGAACCGGTATTACATGGGCTCGCAAATCCCAAGTTTGTCTATGAAGAGCTAATCTAATTGTATTAGTGTCTAGAATTGATTTCTTCTGTGTAATACTAATTGATAGGGCCTCATTGGCAAGTGCTGCAAGATCTCGTGCATTGGGACCCATGGCTGTGGACCCGAATCGATTAGTATGGAACATTTTCTTTTCCAAGTGAAATCCCTTAGTATATGAAAGAGTGAAAAAGCGCTTTCGTTGTTGTGGAATAAGAAGCCTTCGTATCTTAATACATGTATTGAATCTATCCGGGGCTATTAGAGCGGGATCTACTTTTTGGGGAATATGAGTCGAAGCAATAACAAGAATATTTCTAGTAGAACATCTTTCACAATCCCTGGAGAGATAGTTCGCTAATAGACCGAGGGATAAGTCCTTCGACTCATTCATATCCAGATCATGAATGTCTGGAATCCATATTATGCAAGGAGACATTGCTTTTGCTAATTCGAATTGAAGGGTGATATAAAATCGGTCTATTTCCGGCAGCATATCCAAAGTTACCTCATCCTTCGCCTCGTTACTTAGAACCTTTAGCCACGACAGCTTCCAATCAA